GCCTCGGACCTTATGACACGGTCAGGTTCAGCAAAGGGGGAATTCGAGAATATTTGAGTGAGCCGATCAGTTGGCTCACTCATTAACAAATTCACTAGTCCCTCTAAGAGATTGGCCTTTAATTCGAAAACTGTAATGTCAAAGAGTTCATTGTTTAGGACATTACATCCCAAAAACTTACTTTTTGAAAGCGTAGAAACGCAATCCGCAATCAATGAAAAAACTTACTTTTTTTGTAAGACCAAATGCTATCTCAAAAGAATACAAAATATTGCAAAGCAAACATGGAAAGCACAATCAGTATCAGTACGAGTGGGGGCCGGAAAGACGAAGAAGAGCTCTTTTAATCCAGCTGGTCAACAGCTGGCTTTTCCGTCGTGCATCCATCTGTATGGGTCTCTAGCAATTGGTGCTCCCGTTCGCACTCATCAGATCTTGTCTCCTCCCTTGGCCCTCTTCAATCGGGTGATTACGGCCTGAAGGATCGAAAAATGTGGCTTTTGAGCCTAGGATTTCGATATCGACTTTCATTCACTCCCCACTTGAAAGTCATTTTTAGGTAAAGCATCTCTAGCAGACGCAATCAGTTAATCTGATTAGTCGCTCGGAGAAAGGTAGCGAAGTACGAGTGCTCAATTCTGATTCGATATCTGGGCTTTCTTCTGTTGGAGTGAATCCCGAATCCCTTGCTTGTTCGTTAGCGCTTTAGTTTGATTGCTGCAGCCAACCGTACGTTTGCCTCTTGGTAACGTGATCAGTTCCCAAGTGTCGTTCTTCTTTAGAGCCTCCATTTCTTCTATCATAGCTTTCTTCCACTGAGGATGATTGAGGGCTTATTTTAAATTGGGAGGGTATCTTGGTGGAATAAATCGCTGAAACGAAAGCTTTAAGAGAAGGAATTATTATCGCTTAGCGCTTGTGCTAAGGAAGCTTGATAGGACACAAAGTTATTAATAGGGCGAGAAGTACAATATCTCTTTTCTTTCCTCAAGGCAATAGGTAAATACAGATCAGAAACAACAGAAGGAGGAAGAGAGGAAGTACCTGGATCCAAGGAGGAGTCTTGGTGATGGATTGTTGATTTGACAAATTTTCTTCCTCTTCTTCACATACGTCTTTAATTCCGTGGTTTGCTGACCAAGCTGCTCACTACTTTGAGACTCCCCTCTTTCGAATCCATATAATTTTCCACTTTAGACATGGGAATATTTTAACTGACGACAGGAAGAACACTACTCTCCTCCAGACCTCCATACTCCCCTGAGGAGAGTAGGGATCCGAAAGAGTACTACAATTTTCAGAGAAAAGAAATAAGAAAGATTTTCAAAGAAAGTGATGACATCCATGGACACAAATCTTTTATTTGTTTTGGGGTGATAACACTTCTAGCCCTTCTGAGAGCTAGAATACCAAACAAAGACACATTTGAAAGACTTATAATCAAGTTTGTTTCTGAGAGGACTCAAGTCATGAACAAAGCAAACACAACCAAAAACACGAAGAGAAATAGGAAAGACAGGGGTGAGTCAGGTTTCAACACTTGAATAGGAGATTTACCACTTAGAACGGACATACGATTAATCAAATAACATGCAGTTAAGACAGCTTCTTACCAGTATTAGCTACCTTCATCTCGGTGAGAAGAGCACGGGTAACCTCCAAAGATGCCGATTTTTTCGCTCAGCTACTCCATTCTTGGGGGTATATGGGCAGGTAGTTTGAGAGTCAATCCCTTGTTTCTGCAGATAAGCTTGAAAGTTCTTGGAGAACTATTCTCCCCTTTCTTTTTTCTTTCAAATTCAGTCAGATCTCAAAATCTTAACATTTATACCACACTGAGTTTTTTATCATATTATGAAATAACCGGAAAATAAAAGGAATTATTATTGCTTAGCGCTTGTGCTAAGGAACTTCATTCTTAGATTTCATAAGATAGATGAAAGTCACTCTAGAATAGTCATCAATGAAGGAGACAAAATATTTATAAAGAAAGGAATCGAAATTGACCGATAGCCAATGCTAACAAGCAATAGAAGAGATATTTACAAAAAGGTTAATATGGGAAGATTTTCCCGTATTCCAGATGCGAGAGTTGCGACAGAACAGAACAAATGAGCGATTGCAACAGATACTGATTCCCCAGCAGGAAGATAGGAAGTATTGAAAGACAGATCGATAAGATATCTTTTTAACGAATTGCCTGATTGCGACAGCTTATCGAGACTTGTTACTAGACCAAGCAAATTCCCTAGAAGAGAGCTTAAAGAGGGCTGAAGTTTAAGGAAAAGCGGCCATAGAGCCGATCTCTCCCATCAGTCAGACAGATGCGATTGTTAGAGATTCGAGATTACCGGTTGGACCGATTCAAGCGATTGAAAGAGGAAAGACCGATTGATAGAGGTTGGACGGATAACCGTGTTACCAGATGAGCTGCTTTGCTAGACTTGTCTAAAGTTGAATTCACTCCCTAGCCTTGAAAACGATTATGCTTTCGTAATTAGTTCCAGCTTAGCTTCGTCATGCCCACCGGAAGGAACGCCTTCACTCACGCCAACAACAACAACAACCTCTGCTTAAGCAGCCTACCTTGAACCAGCGAAAGTGAAAATCACATTTCTTTGCCTGAGAGAGAAGAGCGTCAGCCCGCACGGTCCCTGTGAGCAGCGGATTGCTTCCGCGTTGAGCCCTTGGCACTGACCTTTGAGACATCGTTCCCGTAGCACCTTATACCTGACCTTGGAATGTCACTCTGCCTCACAAAGATCGTCTCTCTGGCACTTCCGCTTCCGGGGTTGGGTCAAAGCTATCGGTCGATCTCGTGGCGAGCCTTCCCCACCTACCTTACCTGGACCACCGTTAGCCCACCAACTTCCTTTGCAACCTGAACGCCCAACAACTTCCACTTCCACTGGGACTTGACCACCAACAGGCACTGGCTCACCTCACTACGCTCCGAAAGCTTCACCGTACTTTTCAGTTCAGCACGCCACTACTAGTTATTAAACCCCTTTGGGCATGGTCGGGGTACCTTTATCTCTCGTTATCAATTGAATCAGTCAAGAATACAATCAAGCGTTTATCGCCTTTGATCGCTCCCGGCTCGCTTTCGGGGCGAGCCTGCACTCTCGCTTCTCACTCGCCTACGAAAGAAAGCAAAAATACTAGACTCGACTTTTACACCTGCGCTTCCTCACCTGCCTCTCCACTCGTGCCTACTTTCACCAACCGTCCCCTACTCCATCCCTCTGCTTGGCTCTAGCCTTGTCCGGACCTCCACCTCTCTGAGTTCTCGCCCCTGAGTTGCGTTCTTTGTCTCGTCCATCTGAGGCCGACGGCTAGGAAAGCATACCCTGATTGGATCGACCGAGTTCATCAGTTTCCAAAGGGGTATAAGGTGTCTGAGTTTGTTCTCTTTTCCGGTGAGGAGAAGAAGTCGACTATTGAGCATATAGCTCGGTTCTCGGTCCAGTGCGGGGAAGCTAGGTCCAAGGACTACCTCAAGTTGAGGCTCTTTGCCAACTCTCTTACTAAATCGGCCTTCCCTGGTATATGAACATCCCTCCAAACTCTATTAACAGTTGGTACGATCTGGAAAGCAAGTTCCATGAGCAATTCTATAGGACAGACCCAGACATTCAAGTTGCCAATTTGGCAAGATTGACTCAGCTCCAACGGTCGAATCGCGAGGTTTAGGAAGCTTTACCCAGACTAAGGGGTACGTGACTCTTACGCACTACGGGTTAGTGACTCGTTAACACTCCCCGTTCCGTGGGCTCAAGAACTCGATGCTGATGAAACTCCTGCTTTTAGCGACTCGGTTCCTATTACAGACAGGTGGCAGCTTCCCATGCAAAGCTTAATCGTTAAGTTTTGTCAATAACCGTTTTTACGCCTGGGTGGAAAGTCTAGAGCCGCTTTAGGTGGTAACCATACGGGCACCGCCTCTTGACCTCTCGTGTAAAGTATATTAAACTCGTTTTACCCCACTCTCGCTTCTACGCTCCTAACGCCTAGTTGTGTAAGCCAACAAGTGAGTTTTGCTTACGTGACACAAGACAGATTGAAAGCAAAGGTAAAGCCGTCCAGTGATCAAGTAAAGGTTACGAAGTGATTAAATTGAACGTACGAGCGAAACGAAATACTTGTTTATATCAATATAGATATAAATGGAGCGAGAATCGGGAGTTGATATTGAGAAACGGAAGAAAGGCCGTGGATCCCTGATAGCCTAGTTGCTTCGAGCCTAACCCCTTGCTTGCAACAGAAACAATACCCGGAGAAAAGTTTCTACGCCTGTAAAGCCATTGCCCCTACGCCAAGCCCCGAAATAAAGAAGGAGGTTAGCCATCACGGGGAAGTGCAGTAAGTTATCTAGGATATGATAGATAAAAATGGAAGGAGCGACCCTTGGACCTATAACCTTACCTTTTTGGGGCTCACTCCTTTCCTACTCGCTTGATCTTGATGACCAAGGACTAGAAACGAAAAGCTAACTTCCAACCCTTGGAAAAACCTGATTCAAGACTTGCTGTACTCACTTTGATGTATTTTTAATATAAATTATAACTAGCTTAAGGCTTGCTAGAACTCGTAACACAGCTTATAAAGAATACAAGATAAGATCTCAAGTAAGAGTAAGAGACTTAGTCTAAGAAAGGAAAGTCATTTCGTGAAATGGGATTCGTAGCCGGCAAGCAATAGCATCCTGTTGTTATAGAAGAAATGAAATTGCATAAAATAAATAAGGACCTCGCTCGAAAGCGAAACGAAATGGGGGACACTATCGGGTATGCCTGACAGAGAGAATTGCTTGCAACGCAACTACAAGCCCAGATGACTAATGGAAGGAAGAGCTTCTGGCTATCGAGAAAGCCCTGCTTGAAGAAAAGGCTACTTCCTACTGCCCTACCACCAAGAACAGATTCTCGCCATCTATTTAGAGGGGAACTTCTTATGAAACAACGCAGCTCCTAGTCCGACAGTTCGCTCTGCGCCTTAAGAGAAAGAGTTCCGGCATACTACTAATTGATTATTTGGCCGTTTGGGATCGGAACAACCTGGGGAAAGTTGTCTTCCTACATAACCTACCTCCCGGAAGAAGGTATCAGATCTATGTAGTTCTCGACCCCTTTTGTTAAACCAGTTCCTGTGCCTGGGATTCATTCCAGTCTGTAAAGTGAAAGTAATCTGGTGGATGGGGCCCGCCTCACCATTCCCCTTCTCCAAAAGCAATCAAAAAGAAAAATCACCATGAAAAAGGCCTGCCTTTCAGTACGTGAAAGAAGTTCTGCTCTTTACGTGAAGTAAGTGCTTTCTCTTTCACTGTCTTACTTTGGCCCCTCTCCTGACCGAAAAAGGATTCAATCCAGCCCCAAGCGTACCAGGGGCTACCCTGTTTACCGGATCCTTAGAGGTCTGCCCGTCCGGCGTCGGTACCTCGCATTTTGTAATTAGGGCGGCACCCCGGTTTTCTGAGTGCCACCTTCACAATAATAAGCAGGCGGCCTACCCGCTTTCCTTTCGGTCAGCTGCCCCTCAACCGCGTTAGGGGTCTTCCTCATCCATAATCCAAGGCCACTGTTTGATGGAAGTATTTGATATTGTGGAAGGTCCCTCTACCTCATGAAATCAATATCAAATATCCGGTCTTTTGTTTTTTCGAGAAGGTCCCATATGCGGGGATAGATGGAGGTTCTATCGGCCTCCTCGTAACTTGGCCATGGTCTTTTCCAAACATTTTGAAAAATGTCTTCCATTTCTTGCCGCGTCCGAAGGGGGAATCGAGCCTCAAAGCATCCACGATTTCTCCGTCGCGAATCCGTCCGATATTCCCTTGTGGATCAATTTCTGCTAATCTTTCGTGTACGGCTCTAATTATTTCAGTCTTCCAAAAGCTTCGCAGTTCGCCCGAGAGAAAGTCCAAGCTCTCCTTCTGCTCGGTGTTGGGAGAACTATCAATGGCGGGAGTGGACGTGGAAGTAGATGGGGACGAAAATTGTGACGAAGGGGAGAAATAGTCTTTTTCTGAGCTTGAGGCATGATTCTCAAGAGAAGTAGAACCAGACGAGGACTCGGGGCGGGAGGAAGACTCCAAGGGAGGAATACTTATTTCCCCGGATTCTCCGCCTGAATGGACATTCGAATTCGACCCAGAACAAGAAACATTCAAAATCAAAGTGGATAAGGCTGTTGTCACTCCTAAAAAGCTACAATCTTTTCTAAAATGAAGAAGCGAAAGAGACAACATAAAAGAAAACTACAATATAAATTAGGAATAATAGAAGAAAACTCTTTTTTTTCGAAAGTAGAATTCGATAAATTATAGTGAAAATTACAACAAGCACGAATAAAGGAAGGAGAAATTCTGGGGTGGTCATTATAGCGGTTCCTTCTGATCCTAGAAAACGTCCGAAAAAACCTGCTACGGAACTACCTAGCAGGGGCAAAAATACGATAAGTAGATACATAATTTCGAGTGTGATCAGACAACCAAAAATCAGACAATGAGAGAGCGGCTGAGTGATAGATTGATCGACGTTCGGAGAACGCTCGACCGAAGGAATTTTGCACAAGGTGAATTGTAAGCCCCAACGACTTCGGAACGAGCATTTTCGGGGACTAGCCCGCTTCCCATTACTCAAGAGGGCAGTCCTCTTTCATGTGGAATCGTTTTAGATCGTACCCAAGCCCGCCTCCACTTTCTTATGTGAAAGAGGTCTTGCTTTATGAGACTGAAACCTTCTTTTCTTTCTTAGATCGGAAGACGAATGAGATCAAAAAGGCCATCATTGGGGCAAACGATGCAATAGCTTCGGTTAGAGCAAAGCCCAAAATGGCATAACCAAATGATTGTTTAGCCAATGATGGATTTCGTGCCACGGAATGGATCAAAGAACTGAACACGTTTCCAATACCGACAGCAGCTCCCGCTGAAGCAATTGTAGCAGCTCCGGCACCCATTAATTTTGCACCTTCTAACATCTCGGGTTGAGAATTCTCGTCACGCTTTTTCATTCACGATTTTTTGTTATGGATTTCTCGTCGATTCTTCCCCTCGTTCCTTTTCTCTTGGGCATCGTACTTGGTTTGCCCACGTCTTTTCGATCTTGTACCCACGGCACTGAACACCAACCCAATCTCGACGAAAAAAAAGAAAAATGTGCGCAACTGCATCAACAATGTCTTCTTCTTGCCGCAAAGGAAATGCATGAGTGAAAGACTCTTTCAGAATTCTGAAAGATTTCTTTTCGTAGAAAAATGAAACAATCTTATTCAAGCTTTCTGGACGTCTTTCTACGCGTAAAGCTTTAGATTCATAGATCGGTCGTTCCAGATGTGATGTTGCAAGCCGCCGATCCGCGCAACCAATATCTGACGCGAGGCCAGTTCTTCTTTATACGATTACGATAAAGATCGAGCCGATTAGTAAGCCTTGCCCTGTTGATACGCTAAAGCATAGCAGCTCGAGAACTCACAAACTGAAGAGCTCACGTCACGAATTAAAGATGCTACGTGACGCTTCATATGCGGATACAAGGGCCCAGCCCATTATGATTAGGGAAGGCTCCTTTTTGTTTGCTTGATGAGTCAGGTTCCGCCCATTCGACTGGCAAAGTTCATGAGCTGGTGTTCTCTAAATGTACCAAGTCTTATGTACTCTAGCAGTAGTGGGCGAAGCAAGGGATGGAGCTAGTTCAAAAGGGAAGTCAGCTCCTTTAATACCAGTAGTCCGAAAGCTTTAGTCAGAAAGGGAAGTCAGGAAGATATGAAATATCTGTAACAGGAAGTCGTGTAAGGCGGTGGTGTTCTCCTTTGTTCCTCTGTCCTAGTCATTTCGTGGTCTAGTGAGCCCTCTTAAGCCTCTTCTTCGTAATCAAGCCGAAGCAAGGATGATGCTAACCTATAAGTGTAAAGAAAGGGGAATTCGTTCTGAGAAGTGTTGTGCTAAGTCTGGCATCTGCCTTACCTTTCTTTGCGGGAAATTGCTCAAATCTCTGACTTCGATTTAACGCTGGTGAAAAACTAAGACTTTCTTTCAGTGAGCTATTCCCTTTCACTCTATTCAACTCGAGTTTGTACCTATCGTACCTATCTATCGAGCCTGCCCTGGTCAATCTTTCCCGCCCTCTCCACTGGAAAATCCAATACAATATAAGTAAAGAAAAACGACTACTCGGAAAAAGACTAATTCCACTTCCTTTTCATTTCAGTTCACGGATAGCTATCCTATCTAAATGAACGAACTCTTCCTTCCTAGCGGGACTCATAAAGAGGAGAAGACAGCAAGCAGCCTCTTAGTAGCTGCTCTTTGTGACGAGAATCTCATTGGTTATCGAATCGCTTGCCTTTCCCTTGATCGAGCAAACCCAAAACCAGTTTTCGACGAGAACCTCATGGGTAGTGCTCATAAACTTGAAAGTGACTATCAGTGCAGCCACATGGCTAGCTGTCTAGCGGAAAGGGCTCCTTCCTTCCTAAAAATAATTCAAGATGGCCAGCAAATGAAGGGATAGCAGCAGCGGCTGCCCGCATCCCACCTCCCTGAGACAACGGGCAACTTACCTCTTTCTCACTTCTGCCCGTAGGGGAAATTGAAGAGAAAATGAAATGCATCCTACTAACGTCAGTTAAAAGTACATCCTACTAACGCAAGTTTGGTTTGTTTGCTTGTCCACTTTCCGGAATGATTTATATTGATTGAGACCAGAAGAATGTGATTTAACGCTCGCTAGCTGTTGAAAGTTTCGATTTAGTTCCTGGATCGAGGCAATATTGATTGATTGATTCTTTACTTGACTTGCACTGACCCCAGGAAGAAAAGAATAAGATTCTTGAGCTGTCAGAGCAGAGGAGATTCCAGTCAGAAAAGGTCCTACTAACTCAACTTCTAAGCTTGAAGGTGAAGGGGGCTTTGCCCTCCCGGTATCAATGGATGATGCTAAAAGCAACCTGAAGCTGGTGAGCTTGTTACGACTGAAATCGGTGATTCCTCGTTCACTGCTGATTCTTCTATTCCTGCTGTTCTGGATGAATAAACCAACCCGCCATAAAAGAATCCTGCCCGACGGGAATGTGTGGTATGCTAAGGTGGAGCCTCCTTCTTCAACAGCCAAGTCACGAAATACCGAACCCAAATCCGCTCCTTGCCCCAAGGGCAAGGGATAAGGCGGCCTCGTTCCCGGAGTTCCTACGGTAGCTAAAAGAAGGGTTATTGTCGTTGCTAAAGGCAGAGTGCCGTAGCCACCCATAAAAGAAGCCGGCTTCCCCTTCATCCAGTGATCAAAAGCAAATATCCACGAAACCCGCTAAGGAAAGGATTTGGGAGAGAAAGAATAGCTATCCAGTTCAGCTAGCGAGGAGCAACTTATTTACTTCTCACTTTCAGCTCTATCTCTATACTATATTAGTAGATGTCACTTCCTCTTCCTTCTCACCTCTCATTCCTTTTCTGACCTACGGCACTGAACGTCAACCCCTCTGATAGAAAGTCAATGAGCGCGGTGCAACAAAGCTTCTAGTTTCGGTATCTCTCCCGTGGGTATACCCTTCAATAGTGAGTATCTCTCTCGTGAAGTAAGAATTTCTAATATGAGCTGAATCCACTACTGGAAAGGCAGGAGGGCGAAGACGAAGTAGGGTTGAGTCTCAGGAAGCGTTTAGGCCGGGTTCGAAGCTTTCTTCAAAGACAGGTACAGTAGCTACTTTAATCTCAGGGGAATAAAATGGATAATCAAACTGCTAAGGTGAGTTTACTCTCCCTTTAGGGGATGGAAGTTGACTTACAAAGAAAAAGGGTATAATTATAATATTTTTCAGTCTCAGTTCTTTCTTTAGTCAGGGAATTTGCTTGTTGCTCAAGGGAAGGATCTATGTAATAATAGTTAAATAAGGATTCTTCTAAGCGCTGGAGTCCGAAGGGTCCGAAGGAGTGGTATCAAGCCTGCTCGTAGCTCACCCGTAACCCGTAAAGTAGGCAATATGTAATATTGTAGTAGGAGCCTCTTACTCCATCCGAAGAGGAGAATCTCTATTAAGCTTTCTTTTTCTTCTCAGCCCAAGTTCAAAGACAGCTCGCTCAGTCGAACCGAACTTCGAATCCAATAAATCCAATGTATCATAGAAGGATAACCTGTGAGTTAGGGATGATGTAATTAAGAAGGATAAGCTGTGAGCTAGGGTAATATTCCATATTAGAACAGTTCAGCAAAGACAGGTTAGAATGGTAATCTAGATAGGTAGTTTGCTCACGAGCTGCAATCAATAGAAAGGGATCCACCCTAAAGAAGAGGATCGGATCCACCTGAAGTAGTCAAGTCCCAATCAATGGAAGATGTGGACTCTTTCCGACCCGCGAGCCATGAAGATTGAATATGTGGAGTCCAAAAGTGGAAATCCATTAGTGGCATGAGAAGAAGTAGGGACGGGACTGAGGGAAGTCATTCCAGGCAAGAGAGCCAATCAGGGAAATCCTCCCGGTAGAAGCGAATAGACAGAAGTAGGAAAGAAATTTGGAAAATATCTTAATCAAGATCAGAAGGCGAGATAGCAGTGTTCATTCAGGCAGGGGTTTCTACGAAAGACCCGATTGCTGACTCTTCTAGTGTTGTGTTCACCACGGGGATTGAACATCAGGGGAAGAGGAGATGAAGATTGGGGTTCACCAGGCAAGAACGAGAGGTCCGTAGTGTGACAGGCTAGGTACGCCGCTCACCTGTATCAGTTATGGGGGTAGAAACTGAAAGATTAGAAAAGGGATTAGACGCAGAAGAAGAATCTTATGCTGGGCACAGTCCTATTGATGTTGATTCAATTGAAAAGCAGGCTACCCATAGTTATAAAACAAACTCCTCTCCAGGAAGACGAAGGTGGGTTCAGGAGTGAAAGGTAAGCGAAGCGTACATGAAATATCGTAAAAATGTTATAACTATCTCTTTCTCTTTACTAGGAGCTGCTTGCCCAGTCAGAAAGCTAGGATCAGTCTCTGTCCACTCTAAGGTAAGGAAGCCCCGTCTCAGGCGAAGGTTGCTCCGTATTCTCTTCTTTCATAGAGCCTCTCTCCGTGGAGGAATGAATTCAGGTAACTAAGCGCAAGGAATGAATGAGCTCATCTCGTTAAGAATGAGGAGCGAATGATCAAATCAAGTTCCAATCTCAGTCTAAGTTACCCAAGATCCAGTAAATATAGGAGGAATTTCTAAGATAGGTACGTTGTCAGCGAGGGTAATATTCCATATTACTTAAAATAGGCGATCAATTCCATGTGAAATGAAAGGGCAAGCCCCGTCTCAGTCGTCGAAGGGATAATGTAATTATGTTCTTTTATCCCCTGTTCTAGGCGCAATTCGTGGGCAAAGGCAAAGGGAGAGGTAAGCGTAGGCCTTCTCAGTCGAAGGAGAAACGGAATCTAGGACGGGATTGGATTAAGGGCTTTCAAGCATGGGTAGAAAGGTCCTCTTAGGTGTTAATCCGCACGGGACGATTGATTAGGCAAAGATGATGCTAACGGACCAGGCCCAGGAGAGGAGATTTCCGCTGTGAACGCTATCTCAGAAGCTCAGGCTGTTGCACGCCTTACATCTCAGATTGCATCTTCGCCTCCACGAAAGAAGAATCCAATAAGTCAAGTTCCATGGGCATCCTCCGAAGTATCATCTCAATCCGGCGCTTTCTAAGGGAAGGCTTTAGCTTTCCAATCGTAGGCCTGGGCCTTCTTGACCCTTTCTCGGAGAGGCAACCGTCTTGTCTTAACTGTCCCGAGCTACCGTTGTGGGTTGTGCTCAGTAAACGAGTTGTCCTAAATGCCCCAGCAGTCGCAGTAAGCTCAGGCGAAGTTTCAAGCAAGTTCCTCGCACCTCACCTAACCACTCTATTTCTCCTAGAAGGCAACGTGATAAGCAACTTGACTTCTTTGATCATTTGAAAGAGGCCCGGGGTATCAGTCAAAGAAATGTTCATAATCCGCTTTCAAATAGGCCCTGGTAGCTTGCTTCTTTTATCTATCTGCTTAGTCTCAGTTCTAAGACAGGTAAGGTTAGTTTACTTCTCGACCAAAGGGAGAGGTAATATATAATAGGCTCGACCACCGGGAGAGGAAGTGAAGTAGGGAAGCTCAGTAGGGTTAGGGAGTGAAGTACTCTAGTAGCTCGCCAGGGGAAAGCTCAATAGATAGTAAGGGTAGTTTTTAACTAGCAATTCAGGATTGAAGGTTTTGACCTTTCCGAGAAAAATCCCTTGTTGGGATGGTACAGTCAGTAAGAATGACATGATACATGAGCAAGTAGGCGTTGATCTTTTTATCATCTTTCTTGCTGGCCCGTAGATTTGATCGCCAGTTTCCGGCGGTGTCTAATCGCATCGGTACGGGATTCCCTATGCCCCTCCTCTTTTCTTTGGTATAGTTGTAGTTAGTTTCTCACACAGGAAGTACGACTCAAACTGAGCTAAAGGTAATGACCTGGGACACTGCCCTTTCCTTTCATATTCATAGTAGCAAATCGGAG